TTACAAGATTTATCTTTTATGAATCGCTATTGCTTTGATACGAATAATGGCAGTCGTTTCAGTATGTTAAGGATACAGATGTATCCACAATTCATATGGTGTATCAATTCTATAAATTGGATATAGCAATAAATAAATCAGCAAAATTCTTTTATTTTAGATAGAAGAAATGTTTCTTCTATCTAAAATAAAAGAATGTACCCTTCTATCCAAATCCAATTTGCATCGATAAAATAAATCCAAATTATAGATTCCAGCAGTAGATGAATAATTGCAAATTTTTGTGTGTACGAGATTCGAATAACTTCAAAATAACTGACATAATTTTTTATTTTTCCTGATCAGAAAAATACATGAAAAAGAAAGGAGGTAGAAAAATTTTTTGATTTATGGTTAAAGAAGAAAAACAAGAAAACAGGGGTTCTGTTGAATTTCAAGTATTCAGTTTCACCAATAAGATACGGAGACTTGCTTCACATTTGGAATTACACAAAAAAGATTTTTCATCGGAAAGAGGTCTACGAAGACTTTTGGGAAAACGTCAACGTTTGCTGGCTTATTTGGCAAAGAAAAATAGAGTACGTTATAAGAAATTAATAAGTCAGTTGGATATTCGGGAGAAGTAATTTAATCGTTCGAATTTTTTTTATTATTTTATTAGTAGTCTTATAGTAGTCTTAGATTTTGCATTTTGATGAGCCTCATTTTGAGGAATTCATGGAATAATGAATTAAGGAAGAAAAAAGAATAGGAACAAAGAGACATAACATAAAAAAAAGAATAGATAAGACGATATTCGCCCTCCACCCACATATCTAATTTCTTCTCCTATACAAAAACCAGCAAGACCTACTCCATTGATAATTCCATCAATAACACCTTTATCAAAAAAATGCGTTAGTTCGGCAAATCTTCTTATACCCAGGATAAAGAGCCTAGTATAGAAAACATCTATATAACCGCGATTATATGACCAACTGTATACCTTTTTTTTTACTTGATCCCAAAAGAACTTTTTGGGATTACCTTTTACAAGGGAATTTTTAAAATTCAAATTCTGAAAAAAAGAATAAGTAGATCCGTAGCATATATATGCTATGAATAGACCAAAAATAGCTAAACTTACAGAAGAAATTGCATTAGTGAGAAATTCATATGAATTTATGGAAGAATTAGAACTTTCCTGGAAAAAGCTTATTGAAGGGGTTAGCCACTTTGATAATATGGTTAACTCCGATGTTCCATTATCCATTACTCCATTATCAAAATGGATTCCTATGGATCCAATGAACAAAGTAAAAAGGAGTAATATAAGAAGAGGAAATAGCATAGTATTTCCAGTTTCGCGAGGATAGACAAAAGTATTTTTAGCTCCAAAGGAAGTACTAAAGAATCCTATCCTATTTCTTGTATTACCGGGAATTTTGGGTATATTTTGTGAAAAAAAAGAAACTTCACTCTTCATTGTTGATAAAACAAAATCTCTATTGAATCCTTTGGGTATGCTTTTTCCCCATAAGGATATTGAATACAACGAACCTTCTTTAGTACTACTGTAATTTTGAAAATGAACACGCAAATACCCATCAAAAGTAAGTAAATATATTCGAAACATATAAAATGCAGTTAATCCTGCAGTAAAAGAAGCTATTATTCCAAAAAAGGGTGAATATAACCAACTATTACTAAGGATTTCATCTTTGGACCAGAAACAAGCAAGAGGTGGAATACCACAAAGAGAAAGTGTACCGCATAAAAAAGTAGTTCTTGTAATAGGAACATATTTTTTTAAACCACCCATAAGAACCATATTCTGACTTTTATCTGGTGAATATCCAACAAGAGGTTCCATTGAATGAATAACAGATCCGGATCCCAAGAACAATAAAGCTTTCGAATAAGCATGAGTGATCAAATGGAATAAAGCTGCTTGATAAGAACCTATACCTAGAGCTAACATCATATAACCCAATTGAGACATTGTAGAATAGGCTAAGCTTCTTTTAATATCTCTCTGAGCAAGAGCTAAAGTCGCTCCTAAGAAAAGTGTTATTGTACCTACTAAGGAAATGAAACTCATTATCAAAGGTAGGGATATGAAAAGAGGAAGAAGTCGAGCTACAAGAAAAATCCCCGCAGCAACCATAGTTGCTGCGTGTATAAGAGCCGAGATGGGAGTGGGTCCTTCCATAGCATCAGGTAACCATACGTGAAGAGGGAATTGTGCAGATTTTGCAACTGCACCAAGAAATAATAAAAAAGCGCACAAAGTAGTAAGTAATGAATTAATCCCATTATTAGGAATCCAGTTATTAGCTATTTTGAACAAATCCCGAAACTCTAAACTACCTGTTATCCAAAAAAAACCTAAAATTCCTAATAACAAACCAAAATCCCCTACACGATTAGTTACAAAAGCTTTTTGACAAGCACTCGCTGCAATTGGTCGTGTAAACCAAAAGCCTATCAATAAATAGGAACACATTCCCACAAGTTCCCAAAAAAAATAAATTTGTATCAAATTGGAACTAGTAACCAATCCCAACATGGAAGTATTAAAAAAACTTATATAAACGAAAAATCTCAAATATCCCTCATCATGAGACATATAATCGTCACTATAAATAAGAACCAAGATTCCTACAGTAGTAATTAGTATTAACATAATAGAAGTAAGGGGGTCGATCAAGTATCCAAATTCTAAAGAAAAATCATTATTGATGGTCCAAGACCATAGATATTGATATATAGAACTCCCTTTTATTTGTTGAATAGATAGGTGAACTGAGAATACCAGAGCTATACTTAAGAGTAAAATGCTAGGAAAAGCCCATATGCGACGAAGATTTTTTGTTGCTGTCGGAATAAGAAAAAGTCCAAACCCCATTAACATAATAACTGGAAGTGGGAGAAGAGGGATTACCCAGGCATATTGATATGTATGTTCCATAAGAAAAGAAATAGTAATTTTTAGTTGAAATTTATAGTTCTTTTTTTCTATTAAATTGTTTCCGATTCACCAAACCTATTCTTATTTCTTTCTGAAGGAATTAAAAAAACAAAATAAGAATAAGAAAAAATACTGGAATTCTTATTTTTTTTAAAATTAGTCTCATTGAAATATTCAAAAATTCAGAATGGGGTTAGTTGCTTAAATTTAAATTCAAAAAGTTAATCAAAGAATTTCGTTATTTAGTTATTAGATAAAAAAGGATATTTATTAAAAAAAAAGATGAAATAAGTTTACTTTTCTTTTATTTCTTTCTGTTAAAATGAAATAGCTCTCTTATTTCGTAACTGATTGATTGAATTTCAACTATATTTGAATTTTATATTTATCAGAAATTTTGAATATTCTTTACTTCATATAAAAAAGAAATCCTAATGACTAGAATTATCTAAGTTTTAGAATGTCTTGTTTAAGAGACTAATTATTTTTTAATTTTGACCGGACTTCCATTGTTGAATATCTTCTCAACTTAATTAACTATTTGAATTTCACCTTCGTTTTATCTCCCCATATTATATGAGGGCTTATCCCCCATACTTTAAATTTATATATGGAGTATATTTGATATATAAATTGATTTAAATAGAAAACCTTTGTATATAATATATCTTTGTATATATTGTATATTATTAAAACAAAGTCTAAAATATATATAAAAAATACGCGAAAAACTCTTGTCTTATCCACATTAGACAAAATGAAGTAAAAAATAATTTAAAATTTCATTATCTTTCAGTATCTAAGTATAAATACTAAGAAAAAACAGAAAGAAGGATTAATTTGCGGCAATAGATGTCTTTCACATACAACTAGAAAAAACTAACTCTCCTTTTGAATGGCAGTTCCAAAAAAACGTACTTCGATGTCAAAAAAGCGTATTCGTAAAAATATTTGGAAGAAAAAAACTTATTTTTCCATAGTACAATCTTATTCCTTAGCAAAATCAAGATCATTTTTGAGCGGCAACGAGCATCCAAAACCAAAAGGTTTTTCGGGGTGACAAACAAATAATCAGGTTTTGGAATAATCTGAATTGAACGATATCAAAGAAATTCCAATTATTTAATATGAATGAATAATTTGGATTAATTAATGAATGTATTTTTATGTGTCGAATTCCTGGGTACAATATTCTTAGAACTAATCCTTCTGTTATTCTGTTATATAAGACAAAAGTTTTGGTATATTGTGTCCTCAGTATTCTTTTCCTATCAAAGTTGAGAATGGAATCCTCATAAAAAAAGGAGGATTCCATTCTCAAAAATAGAGTATTCTTGCAATAGGATTTAGAATTTCTACCTATCTTATCCAAAATTCACAAAAAAAAAAAAAAAATTAGGACTGGTAAATCCTATTAATAAGAGCGTAAAGGCTTTGACTCTAGAAACTTTTCAAAATACAAAACTCTTTGTACTTTGTATTTAATGATGAAATTCTAATTTTCCTAAATTCTATGGATTCTCCCAATCTCGACGATTCGCGAGAAAATAACTATTATTCTTTTAAGTAAACTATTATTTCAAGTTAGCCGCCATGGTGAAATTGGTAGACACGCTGCTCTTAGGAAGCAGTGCTCAAGCATCTCGGTTCGAGTCCGAGTGGCGGCATTCTCGAAAAAGAATACAATAGATTAGAAAATGGATTCAATTCGAAATTCCCTATTTTGTAATAGGACCTTCTCCTTATGCTATTTGCAACTTTAGAACATATACTAACTCATATCTCTTTCTCAACTATTTCAATTGTGATTACGATTCATTTGATAACCTTATTAGTTCGTGAACTTTGGGAATTACATGATTCGTCAGAAAAAGGAATGATAGCTACTTTTTTCTCTATAACAGGATTTTTAGTTTCTCGTTGGATTTCTTCGGGACATTTTCCATTAAGTAATTTATATGAGTCATTGATCTTCCTTTCATGGGCTCTGTATATTCTTCATACTATTCCTAAGATACAGAACTCTAAAAATGATTTAAGCGCAATAACTACGCCAAGTACTATTTTAATGCAAGGCTTTGCCACGTCAGGTCTTTTAACTGAAATGCATCAATCGACAATACTAGTACCTGCTCTACAATCTCAGTGGTTAATGATGCATGTCAGTATGATGTTACTAAGCTATGCAACTCTTTTGTGCGGATCCTTATTATCCGCCGCTCTTCTAATCATTAGATTTCGAAAGAATTTAGATTTCTTTTCTAAAAATAAAAAAATAAAATTACTTAAAACATTTTTATTTAGTGATATTGAATATTTCTGTGCAAAAAGAAGTGCTTTAAAAAACACCTCTTTTCCTGCATTTGCAAATTATTACAAATATCAATTAACTGAGCGTTTGGATTCTTGGAGTTATCGTGTTATTAGTCTAGGGTTTACCTTTTTAACCATAGGTATTCTTTGTGGAGCAGTATGGGCTAATGAGGCGTGGGGATCCTATTGGAATTGGGATCCTAAGGAAACTTGGGCATTTATTACCTGGACCATATTTGCAATTTATTTACATAGTAGAACAAATCCAAATTGGAACGGTACGAATTCCGCATTTGTAGCTTCGATAGGATTTCTTATAATTTGGATCTGCTATTTTGGTATCAATCTTTTAGGAATAGGTTTACATAGTTATGGTTCATTTACATTACCATCTAAATGATTACATAACATAAAACATTCATAAAATGAATGTTTTTTCCATTTTTGTTTCGTTTGAGAACCCCTTTGAAAAGACGTTCAAAGGGGTTCTCAAAAATTCGAAATAGATCTAATTAGACTTTTTTACTTTTTTCGGAATTTTTTGGTTTTTCCATTATGAAATATAAAGTGAACAAGTTAAAAAAAGAAAATCCTATTTAGGATAATAATTGGATAAGAGAGCCTCTACCCTGTCAACGGATAGCGAGAGAACAAAATCTGGATAAATACCAATTCCTATTACTGGTAAAAAGATACAGATTAAAAGAAAGAGTTCTCGTGGTCCAGAATCCACAAAATTTGTGTTTGGAACATGAAATAACTTGTATCCATAGAACATTTGGCGTAACATAGATAATAAATAAATAGGAGTTAATATCATTCCAATTGCCATTACAAAAGTAATTAGCATTTTTGGCATTAACATAAATTTTGGACTAGTAATTAGTCCAAAAAATACTACTAATTCTGCAACAAAACCACTCATTCCTGGTAAGGCAAGAGAAGCCATTGAAAAGCTACTAAACATAGTAAACATTTTTGGCATTGGTATAGATATTCCTCCCAGTTCTTCGAGATAAACAAGACGCATTCTATCACAAGCCGTTCCTGCCAAGAAAAATAGTGTAGCACCAATAAATCCATGGGATAATATTTGTAAAATAGCTCCATTTAGTCCAATATTGGTTATGGAACCAATTCCTATAATTATGAAACCCATGTGAGATACGGAGGAGTAGGCTATTCTTTTTTTGAAATTTCGTTGACCAAGAGAAGTTGAAGCTGCATAGATTATTTGCACCGCTCCTATTATTACCAACCAGGGGGAAAATAGATAATGAGCATGAGGTAACAATTCCATATTGATCCGAATCAACCCGTATGCCCCCATCTTTAATAGGATTCCCGCTAAAAGCATACATGTACTGTAATGTGCTTCCCCGTGGGTATCTGGTAACCACGTATGTAGAGGTATAATCGGCAATTTGACAGCATAAGCAATAAGAAAGCCAAAATAAAGTAATATTTCCAACGTTGCAGGGTATGATTGATTAATCAATCCTTCCAAGTCTAATCTTGGTTCGTTGGAACCATATAAGCCCATACCCAGAACTCCTATTAAGAAAAAAATGGAACCGCCCGCTGTATACAAAATAAACTTGGTAGCTGAATATAGACGTCTTTTCCCCCCCCACATGGATAAAAGTAAGTAAACAGGAATTAATTCTAACTCCCACATGATAAAAAAAAGTAAAAGGTCTCGTGAAGAAAATAATCCTATTTGACCGCTATACATTGCTAGCATCAGGAAATAGAATAATCGCGAATTCCGGGTAATTGGCCAAGCGGCTAAAGTAGCTAAAGTAGTGATAAATCCTGTCAATAAAATAGATCCTAATGAAAGTCCATCGATTCCCAATCTCCAGTGGAAATCAAAAACATCTATCCATTTAGAATCCTCCCTTAATTGCATTAAGGGATCCTCTAATTGGAAATGATAACAGAATGCATAAGTCATTAGAAGGAATTCTAATAAACAAATAGATATAGTATACCACCTAACGATTTTGTTTCCTTTATGGGGTAAAAAGAAAATTAATGAACCTGCAAATATCGGCAAAACAACAAGTATTGTTAACCAAGGAAAATAACTCATGATAAAGTAATAAAGACAAGATACGTTTTGACCAGAAAAGCCCATGCTCGATTATTTTGAGCACAGGCTTCTTCGGTAAAGAGGAATCAGACGATTCAAGTGGAGTTTTTTGTAACGTATCAATAAGATAGAGCCATGCTGCGGGTTGTTTCAGGCCCTAAATAAACGCGGACACTTAAAAAATCTGTTGGGCAGGCGGATTCGCATCTCTTACAACCCACACAATCTTCGGTTCTCGGCGCAGAAGCAATTTGCTTGGCTTTACATCCATCCCAAGGTATCATTTCTAATACATCTGTTGGACAAGCTCGTACACATTGAGTGCATCCTATACATGTATCATAAATTTTTACAGAATGTGACATTGGATCTAGAAATTTTCCTTTTCAACATAACAATTTTCGATCTGGTAAAAATTAAATTAGTACTATAAATTAGTACTATATAAGTTATATGTATTGTCGACACCAGACGAAGCAATGGTTTATCCAAACTTTAATAAAAAAAAATAATGCAATATATTTCTTAATCCGTTTGTGAGAAAGCGTGAAAAGAGCCAAGAGACTTGAATTTAAGGCTTCAACAGTCATAATTATACTAATTCTACATACTAATTTGAATTAGCCAATAAATTGGCTATTATCTTTGCAATATAAATTATTGCAATTTGAATATTGCAATATCAATGAATTGCAAAAATGCAAAATTCAATAAGTAAAAAAGAATACTCTGAAATAACCTACTTAAAAAATGGGTATTCTCAAATAAAAATAAGAAAAGAAGACTCAATTATTATATAAGGGCCTTTGTTTAAAGGATTCTATGTCTAATTATTCAAAAAATTCGATTGATTGATACGAGTTGATTTCCTGTTACGATGGATGGAAGAAAGAATGGATAGTCCAATAGCTGCTTCAGCAGCCGCAAGGGCTATAACAAAAATTGCGAAAATGTCTCCTTTTAATTGGCGACTATCAAATAGAGCAGAAAATGTTACGAGATTTAGATTAATTGAATTCAGTATAAGTTCAAGACATATTAGAGCTCTAACCATGTTTCGGCTTGTAATCAATCCGTAGATACCAATCGAAAATAAATAGACACTCAAAAAAAGTACATGCTCAAACATCATTAACTAACTCCTTATCAATCTCGATTCATTTCAATATGAGGACAAGAATTGAACCGATTCAATTAATTAGAATAGAACAATTACACAACAAAAGAGAAAAGAAAGTATTTGTTGTGTTGACAGTAGATGGGTTTTACTAAATCAAAATTGTTTTATCCTTTAGTTATTTTTTTTAGATTTGAAATTCTAAGAATTTATTATTGTCTAGCCATAGTAATTGCACCTATTAAAGAAACTAGAAGAATAAGGGAAATGAGTTCAAACGGAAGATAAAAATCGGTTGCTAAATGAATCCCAATTTGTTGAACGTTATTTATGAGACCTTGTTCCACTATTTGGTTTGATCTTGTAGTCCAAAGAATTCCATACCATGACGTATCTGAGATAGTAGTTATTAGTGAAAAAGGAATAGTTATAGAAACGAGTGAAGTAAACCCATCTCCAATAGTCCAATAATTCTTATCTTTAGACCACTCTGAGCCATTTACAAACATTACAGCAAATATGATTAAGACATTTATGGCTCCCACATAAATAAGAAGTTGTGCGACAGCTACAAAGTAGGAATTTAATAAAAAATAGAATAAGGATATACAAACAAGAACTAATCCCAGCGAAAAGGCAGAATAAATTGGGTTGGTAAGTAATACTACTCCTAGACCCCCTAGTAGAAGAACAAATCCCCCAAATAGCACAAGAATCTCATGTATTGGTCCAGGTAAATCCATTATGGATAAGAAGAAATTAATAGTATAAAATTTTTCATGAACTGACTAAAACTAAAAGATTCAAGCAAAGGAAAAGGGATTAGGATATTTATATATAAATTGTATAGTTAGAAATTACATTACGAAAATATATTCTCATTTTAAATCATGAATAATTTGTAATAAACAGTAGTTACTCATTTTTCTTTATAGTTTAGTAAAAAACTATTGGATTTTTATAACAAAAAAATCCTAGTACCTAGTAATCAGTAATCGTTCTTGAATTCAAAAATTTTTCTTCGTCTATTTTACTTTGAGGTGAATTCCTAATTGTTTGAATTGTGTAATCTCCCATTATGGAGACTGGTAACCGACTCAAAGCAATTTGATTGTAATTCAATTCATGACGATCATAAGTAGAAAGTTCATATTCTTCAGTCATTGATAAACAGTTTGTCGGACAATATTCAACACAGTTACCACAAAATATACAAACTCCAAAATCAATACTATAATTAAGCAATTGTTTCTTTTTAATATCCTTTTCAAATCTCCAATCCACAAGGGGTAGATCTATTGGGCATACACGAACACATACTTCACAAGCAATACATTTATCAAATTCAAAGTGTATTCGCCCACGGAAACGCTCTGATGTAATTGATTTTTCATAAGGGTAGTGAATCGTTATAGGTAAACGATTTGTGTGAGATAAAGTAATTATGAAACCTTGACCAATGTATCTTGCGGCACGTATTGTTTGTTGACCATAACTAATGAACCCAGTTATCATAGGGAACATATTCTAAATATCTATGAAAAAGGTATGTTTCTTTCTCTTGTTTGAGAGAACTTTTGTTTTGAAGATATTCTTACTCTTATTGTATTATCTTATTTATAGTGAAACTAGTTGGGAAGAAGTTGTTAATAAGAGATTGCCCAGAGAAATGGGTAAAAGAAATTTCCATCCAAGATTTAATAACTGATCTATTCTCATCCGGGGTAAAGTCCATCTTATTGTGATAGAAATGAAGAGAAATAAAAAAGCTTTAGTTAATGTAATAAGGAGACCCGTTATAATTTCCAAAATCCCCATAATTTTATTCATTTGGAAAAATTCAAAAAAAGAGATATAGGGAATGGACAAATTCCACCCGCCTAAGTAGAGAACAGTTACAAATAAAGAGGAAACTAATAAATTTAGGTAAGAAGCAAGATAAAATAAACCATATTTAATACCGGAATATTCGGTTTGATAACCCGCTACTAATTCTTCTTCTGCTTCTGGTAAATCAAAGGGTAATCTTTCACATTCCGCCAAAGAAGAAATTAGAAAAACTAGAAAACCTATAGGCTGACGCCAAAGATTCCACCCCAAAAAACCATATTTTGACTGTGCTTCAACAATATCAACCGTACTTGAACTGTTAGATAATCATAGTCGATGATAACATCACAGTTCCCACCGCTATTCCAAAACCGTACATGAAACCTTAGCTTCATACGGCTCCTCTATGATCAGAAAAAAAGATTATTTCTTTTCGATTTTATGTAGATATAATTAGGTAAGATAAAATTGATTGGAAAGTCCTAAATTAGACCAAAGCAATTCCGTCTGCTAAAATAATAAAAAAGCGCTTCTGAATTGATCTTATCCTTTATATAAAAAATGAAAGTTTTTCTTGTTCAGTAATAACTTAATATTGGAATAAAACACTCGTTATAGCAATTAATAAATGAAAAGAATTGGATATTAGTTCATGACGAATTCAATTCTGTATGAATATAGATAAAATAAAAGAAAGAATAAATAAAGATCTTTTTTTCTATTGCATTACATATCTTTTCTTTTATCCTATTCTTCTTTCCGGGGGAAGGGGATACTTAAAAAGAAAAAATAAATAAAGGGTTAATTCGTTCTTGATAGCTATTTACTTAACAAGTGAATGGGAATATACTCTGGATCGGAATCCCAAGAAAGTACTACTTGATCATTTCCACCAATTTCAAGTCCTTATTTTGATTCCTTTTATGAGAAAAAATGTCTAATGATTTAGATTCTCTCATTACTAATCCTTTATGCACTTTAGTGTTCCTAATCCCTCACTAACTTTTTATGGATTCTTTTATATGGTTCTAAGTTCTAGTAATAACTAAAAATATTCTAGTAATGGAATTCCATATCGCGAATCCTTTATTCTTGCCCGCTTCAAGATATAATGACTAATCAAACAATCTCAATCTTGGGGTAAAGAGTTTACACTACTTATATTTACTTCAACTTTTTCTTGTACGTAGGAAATGAGATTTTTTTTTACTACAAATTAATAAGCTGTTTTGTTTCACTCATATAGCTATTTAGTTTAACTTACCGATTTACCGATCCGAATTACAGAATAAGAAAAGGAAAATAAGTATTCAATGGATTTTAGAGGAAAAGCTCCTTTTTTTAACGAATCACACGTAGAGATATTGCTAGCACACAAAAAGTTAATGGTATTTCATAACTAATAGATTGAGCAGCTGCCCGTAGACCACCTGAAAAAGAATATTTATTATTTGAGCTATATCCTGCCATAAGAAGACCAATAGGAGCAATACTAGAAATGGCAATCCATAAAAAAACACCAATACTAAGATCAGCTAAAACAAAATGATATCCAAAAGGGATAACTAAAAAACTTAATAAAACAGATATGACTGCTATAGAGGGTCCAATGCTAAATAAAGGAATCTCTCCTCGGGATGGGAGGATATCCTCTTTAAAAATCAGCTTAGTTCCATCTGCTATAGCTTGAAGCAGTCCTAGGGGGCCTGCATATTCAGGACCAATACGTTGTTGTATTGATGCGGATATTTCTCTTTCTAACCACACAATTACAAGTACTTCTATTGTGATTCCCAGTAAGAGGGTCAAAATAGGTAGAATCCATATCAGTCCATAGACTTCTTTTAATAATTCCGATTTCGAAAAAGAATTGATAGTTTCTACCCCTACCCTATCTATTATCATTTCAACGATCAACTTCCCCCATAATGATATCTATACTACCTAATATCGTCATGATATCAGCCAATTTCATTTTTTTAACTAGCTGAGGAAGAATTTGTAAATTAATAAAACCGGGTGGACGAATTTTCCATCTCCAGGGGAAAAGACTGTTATCTCCTACTAGATAAATTCCTAATTCACCTTTTGGTGCTTCTACTCTTACATAAAGTTCTTGCTTTGATAATTCAAAATTAGGGGAAGGTTTTTTACCAAGAAATCTATATTCAAAATCATTCCATTCCGAATTCTTTGCTTTCTTAAAGCGTCGAGCTTCTAAATTCTCATAAGGGCCTCCAGGAATTTTCTCTACAGCCTGTTGAATAATTTTGATGGATTCCTTCATTTCACCAATTCGTACTAAATAGCGAGCTAACGAATCTCCTTCTTTTTGCCATTGGACTTTCCAATCGAATTGATTGTAAGACTCATAAGGATCAATTTTACGAAGATCCCATTGTATTCCAGAAGCTCGTAACATTGGTCCCGATAAGCCCCAATTTACAGCTTCTTCTCCGCTAATAAAACCTACTCCTTCAACTCGTTCTAAAAAAATAGGATTCTGTGTAATAAGTTCTTGATATTCAACAACTCCTCGTAAAAAATAATCACAGAAATCTAAACATTTATCCATCCATCCATAAGGTAGATCGGCAGCTACTCCTCCGATGCGAAAGTAATTATGCATCATTCGCATACCTGTAGCAGCTTCAAATAGATCATATATCAATTCTCTCTCTCTAAAAATGTAGAAAAAAGGAGTCTGTGCGCCGAGATCCGCCATAAAAGGTCCAAGCCATAACAAGTGAGAAGCTATACGGCTCAATTCCAACATAATTACCCGAATATAGCTGGCTCTTTGAGGTATTTGAATATTCTCTAACAATTCTGGTGCATTTACTGTTATTGCTTCTGTAAACATAGTAGCTAAATAATCCCACCGTGTTACATAAGGCAAGTATTGTATAATAGTTCTGTTTTCTGCAATTTTTTCCATTCCTCTGTGTAAATAGCCTAATATGGGTTCACAATCAACAACATCTTCACCATCGAGAGTAACTATCAGTCGAAGAACACCGTGCATTGATGGGTGTTGAGGGCCCATATTGACTATCATTAGATCTTTTCTTGTAAACGGTGGACTCATATTCTTTTTTCTTCCTTAATTCATTATTCCATGAATTCCTCAAAATGAGGCTCATCAAAATGCAAAATCTAAGACTACTATAAGACTACTAATAAAATAATAAAAAAAATTCGAACGATTAAATTACTTCTCCCGAATATCCAACTGACTTATTAATTTCTTATAACGTACTCTATTTTTCTTTGCCAAATAAGCCAGCAAACGTTGACGTTTTCCCAAAAGTCTTCGTAGACCTCTTTCCGATGAAAAATCTTTTTTGTGTAATTCCAAATGTGAAGCAAGTCTCCGTATCTTATTGGTGAAACTGAATACTTGAAATTCAACAGAACCCCTGTTTTCTTGTTTTTCTTCTTTAACCATAAATCAAAAAATTTTTCTACCTCCTTTCTTTTTCATGTATTTTTCTGATCAGGAAAAATAAAAAATTATGTCAGTTATTTTGAAGTTATTCGAATCTCGTACACACAAAAATTTGCAATTATTCATCTACTGCTGGAATCTATAATTTGGATTTATTTTATCGATGCAAATTGGATTTGGATAGAAGGGTACATTCTTTTATTTTAGATAGAAGAAACATTTCTTCTATCTAAAATAAAAGAATTTTGCTGATTTATTTATTGCTATATCCAATTTATAGAATTGATACACCATATGAATTGTGGATACATCTGTATCCTTAACATACTGAAACGACTGCCATTATTCGTATCAAAGCAATAGCGATTCATAAAAGATAAATCTTGTAATCATATGTATTAAGACGCTTGGTCTGATTTCGAAATTGTCCAGAGTTTTTTATGTTGTTTTCATTGCAAAATGATGGATCTCCTTCCGTAACTTTCCAATTACGAGTACGAGAATTGAAAGACATGAAAATTCTCAATTCTCTACAGCGTCTAGGAGATAGATAGAATATTTTCAGGAACAAGAAAATCAGAAGAATCTTTTTCTCTATTCACTACCATTCCGCGTCTTCGACTTCTATTAGTTTCTTTTCTTCTTTAATGCAATAGCTATAGTTTGATATAGAATCCATTTCTCAAAGTAATGGAAACCATTCTCTTATAGGAAATGGTTCGAAAATCGCTATTCCACCTTTTAGGTTTAGGTATCGTGAAAAGTGATACCTGTGAAGATCGTGCATTTCAGTCACATTCAGATCCGTTTTTCGAGTTCATGATATAACCAAATTGGATGGATCTTCCACCCGTTTAGCTAAGAAAGAATAGATGCGGAGGTGGATAATAGATCGATATGAAGATCATGAGCTGCCACATAATGAAACCACCAGTAGTCGCGAATATCTCCTTCTTCCCTAACCCAAGATTGGAGAAAGAAGATCTAAGAGGGGTCTATGTAGAATGTGGTTAGAAATCCATAATAGAGTCCGACCACAACGACCGAATTAATTATCCTCATCGAGAAACTTAGACTACTAAGTAGAAAAGATTTGAAAATCATGGCATGGGTCTCCTTTTTTCTTTCTTTAGAGTTTTCTATATGCACAATTTCTCGATGTTTCGATGAGAATTTCTTGACTTTCCATATATAGAAAGAGATAGACTATAAATGGCATCTCTTATGTCAATAAGACCAAAGGGATG